GTTATAAAATGTTGGAATTATTAGCATTGAGAAATTGCCCTAAAATTATTATAGGGGTTTTTAGGCTAATGTAATGGGCAAATTTTGCATAATAAGTTATGCAATATGCATGTATATATATATAATGCGGATAGCTAGCCCATATTTCAACTTGCTAGGCTGCACGTTCTCGAACCTTCCTTGGTTTCGGGGTTTGACAAGGATAACAGGATTTGCTGAGCGTAGGGGGTAAGGGGGTTTGTCGCTCAAAAACCAAAAAGGGGGGCATATAGATAAGGATAAGTTGAAGAATAGATGTATATGTTATGCACTTGAATTCTATATATGTTATTCTTAAGTTATGTCTTTCAATGATTGACTTACTTCAATGCGAGCAAGGGGAATATACTACCTTGATTATCTGTTGAGCCTGCACTGTGAGATGCAAAGTGAAAGGCAACCAAAAAAGAGAACCCTATGCATATAAAAGAATGCCCGGCATGTTGGGTAACGAGGAGTATGTAATTACACCATTTAACCGGATGCCAGTATAATTATCCGAGGATGGAAGTCGCAGCCATGTACGTGAGATTGAAGCCAGATGCAAGGAATAGTTCAGTTATACCACACCTACAGTTTGTGTCCCTGGTTCTATCATTAATAATATGCATTAATGTATACTGGTTGGTGGTCTCTTACTACATTAATATAGTGTCGGGAAATCCTAGTTGTTCTTCCAGAGAAAGAATCTGAGGTCCATTCTCTAGGTAGATAAATCTATTTTTCCAGTTTAAAATAAATTACTTGTGAGTTTAATAATTTGCTTTATGAACGTCTTGGACGTTAGTACCTGCTTTGAGGTTAAAATAAATTAATGGTGATAATACATATATGTACTATTACATATATGTAATATATACATATTATGTATATAAACCATATAGGTTACTATCAGAAGATAGTTTAATTTAGAATTCTGGCTTTGGGAGCCAGGGGTGGGAGTTAAAATCTCTCTCTTCTGGGCGCTAGGGGGGATTTTAACCTCCGATCTTCGGATTACAAGACCGATGCTTTTAGACTAAGCTACTAGGGCAAGCTCATTTTAGTGCTTTGTTCTCTAATCATCCGGCTAGTGGAAGAAGGACTAGGAAGAGTGCAAAGTATAGGACTGATGCAATTTGACCGATAATAACGTATGGGTGTTCTACTGGCATGCCTCCAATTCATGTTAAAATGGCTATATCTGCTACTAGGGTCCAGAATAAAAACTGGGTAAGTGGGCGGAATGTGAGTCCTCGCTGTTTTGAAGTATGCAGGATTGGAACTACTAGGAGGACTAGGATGGAGAATAGTAGTGCGAGGACTCCTCCTAGTTTGTTGGGGATGGATCGCAGAATGGCGTAGGCAAATAGGAAGTACCATTCTGGCTTGATATGTGGTGGTGTGACTAGGGGGTTTGCGGGCGTAAAATTTTCTGGGTCTCCTAGTAGATTAGGGGAGAACAAAGCTAGTGATGTAAGAGCTAGTAATATAAGTACAAACCCAAGAAGGTCCTTGTATGAAAAGTATGGGTGAAAGGAAATTTTGTCTGCGTCGGAGTTCAGTCCGGCTGGGTTGTTTGATCCTGTTTCGTGTAGAAATAGAAGGTGAAGCAGGGTTGCGCCGGCAATAACAAATGGGAGCAGGAAGTGGAAGGCGAAGAATCGTGTTAGTGTTGCATTATCTACTGAAAAGCCGCCTCAAATTCATTGAACTAGGGTGTCGCCTATGTATGGGACTGCTGATAGGAGGTTCGTAATTACCGTAGCTCCTCAAAAGGATATTTGTCCTCAGGGAAGGACATATCCAACAAAGGCTGTCATTATGACCAAGAGGAGAAGGACTACTCCGATGTTTCAGGTTTCTTTGTAGAGGTAGGATCCATAGTATAGGCCTCGTGCAACGTGTATATAAATACAGATAAAGAAGAATGATGCTCCGTTGGCGTGAATATTTCGGATAAGTCAACCATAGTTAACATCTCGACAAATGTGGGTTACTGATGAGAATGCGGTTGAGATGTCTGAGGTATAGTGCATGGCTAGGAATAGCCCCGTGAGGATCTGTGTAATTAAACATAGTCCGAGGAGGGATCCGAAGTTTCATCATACTGAAATGTTAGATGGTGTTGGTAAATCAACTAATGCGTCATTAGCGATTTTTATTAGGGGGTGGGTTTTTCGTAGGCTTGCCATTATTGTTCTTGTAGTTGAACTACAACGGTGGTTCTTCAAGTCACTGGTCTCGGTTAAAGTCCGAGCAAGAATTATGACCTATTTTATGTTTTTGTTATTGGTGGCTTTAGTTGTGGGGTTAATTGCTGTTGCTTCTAATCCTACGCCTTATTTTGCTGCTCTGGGGCTGGTAGTAGCAGCGGGGGTCGGGTGCGGGATTTTAGTTGGATGTGGGGGGTCTTTTTTGTCTTTGGTTCTTTTCTTAATCTACTTAGGGGGGATGCTTGTAGTGTTTGCTTATTCAGCAGCTTTAGCTGCCGAGCCTTATCCGGAAGCCTGGGGAAGTCGGTCTGTGGCTGGTTACGTGCTGGTTTATTTGTTAGGGGTTGTTTTAGCGGCCGGGGTGTTTTGGGGGGGCTGGTATGAGGGTTCTTTGGTTATCATTGATGGATTGAAAGAGTTTTCTATACTGCGGGGGGATGTAGGTGGGGTGGCCGTAATATATTCTTTCGGTGGGGGCATGCTGGTTATTTGTGCTTGAGTCTTGCTTTTAACATTATTAGTGGTGTTAGAGTTAACTCGAGGTTTAAGCCGTGGGACTCTTCGGGCCGTTTAGATTAGGGTTAGGAGGACTGCCAGAGTTAGTGTTAGTAAAAAGATGGTTAGGTATGTTTTAATTATTCCTCGTTGAATATCACTTGTGATTTTTGATATTATTATTTGGGTGAGTGCTAGTCCTTTTGGTCCTGAAATTTCAAGTCATGTTTGGTCTAGTTTAGTGGCAATTGATTGTCCTAGGGCCAGGTTAAGTTTAGGGGGGAGGCGGTGGACTATTGCTGGAAAATAGCCTAATATGTTTGAGAAGTTGTGTAGGGGAATTGTAGGGGTAATTTTAACTTGCTTGTTGGTTATGGCTGTGAGTTCTATTGCTACCAGGAGTCCAATAATAGTTACTATCAGGGCTGCTATTTTAAGGGCGGCGGGTATTGTTATGATGGGTGTTTTTGAGGGTAAAAAGTTGGATGTAATAATAAGTCCTGCAATAATACTTCCTCAGGCAAGTCGTTTAATTGGATTAATCACTAGGGGGTTATTTTCATTGATGGGGGACAAAGGTGTAAATCGGGGGGATCCTATGGTTACGAAGAATACAACTCGGAAGCTATAAACAGCGGTAAATGAGGTGGCAATTAGTGTAAGGGTGAGGGCCCAGGCGTTGAGGTAGGAGGTGTTTAGGGCTTCAATAATAGCATCTTTTGAGAAGAATCCGGCTAAAAATGGAGTTCCCGTTAGTGCTAGGCTACCAATTGTTAGGTATGTTGAGGTGGCAGGTATTAAGTTGTGAAGACCTCCTATTTTTCGGATGTCCTGTTCATCATTTAGGCTGTGGATAATTGATCCTGAGCATAAAAATAGTATGGCTTTAAAGAAGGCATGGGTGCAGATGTGGAGGAATGCTAGTTGTGGTTGGTTTAGTCCAATTGTAACCATTATTAGCCCTAGTTGGCTGGATGTTGAGAAAGCTACAATCTTTTTAATATCATTCTGGGTGAGGGCGCAAGTGGCTGTGAATAGCGTGGTTAGGGCTCCCAGGCAAAGACAGATTGTCAGTGCTGTTCCGTTGTTTTCTATAAGGGGGTGGAGTCGAATTAATAGGAAGATTCCGGCAACGACCATAGTACTGGAGTGGAGTAGGGCAGATACTGGTGTAGGGCCCTCCATGGCAGAAGGGAGCCAGGGATGTAGGCCAAATTGGGCCGATTTTCCTGTTGCTGCGAGGATTAGTCCTATAAGAGGGATTGTTATGTCAAAGTTTTTTGATAAGAAGAAGATTTGTTGAATTTCTCAGGAATTAAGGTTTATTGCAAACCAGGCCATACTTAAAATTAGTCCAATATCTCCAACCCGGTTGTAGATCACGGCTTGTAGGGCTGCTGTATTAGCGTCTGCCCGTCCGTACCACCATCCAATTAGTAGAAATGACATGATTCCAACTCCTTCTCAGCCAATGAATAGTTGAAATATATTGTTGGCTGTAACAAGGGTAATTATGGCTACCAAAAATAAGAGGAGGTATTTGAAGAATCGGTTTATATTGGGGTCAGAGTGTATGTATCAGAGTGCAAATTCTAGAATTGATCAGGTAACGTAGAGGGCAATAGGGGTGAAAATGAGGGAATAGTGGTCAAATTTGAAGCTAATATTTGTATCAAACATGTGTGTATTTATTCAGTGCCAATTTGTGGTGACGCTTTCTATTCCTTGGTCTAGGAAAATTATAAGTGGTAAAAGGCTAACGAAAAATGCAGTGCTGACGGCGGTTTTAACGTGTATGTTAGCCCATTCTGGGTTTTTTGGTTTTGGGTCTAGTGTTGTTAGTAGGGGGAGCATAAGGATTGTGAGGACTAAAATGAGTGAGGATGACATAATTAAAGTGGTTGAATTCATAGCTTCCACTTGGACTTGCACCAAGAGTTTTTGGTTCCTAAGACCAATGGATGAGCTGTTATCCTTCAGAAGCGTGAGGAAGCCGCGGATTTTAACCGCGGTGCATAAGGATTAGCAGTACTTATTGATTTCTGTCCTTCCTTGGTGAGTAAGGGGGTTTTAACTCCTGTCTTTAGAATCACAATCTAATATTTTAGTTAAACTATACTTACTAATAACACCAGCCTCATATGAGTTCTGGTTTTGTTACGAGGAGAATCACCGGAATTAGATGAAGTACTATTAATAAGTGTTCTCGGGTGTGAAATGGGGGGAGTTTCATAATATGGCTCGGTGTCGGGCCTCGTTGAGACATAAGGAACATATAGAGGGAATAGCCCGCGGTAATTAGCGTTCCGGCCCCTGTAAGTGCAATAGTTCATGGGGATCAGTTGAATAGAGTTGAAATAATCATGAGTTCACCCATTAGGTTAGGGAGTGGCGGTAGTGCTAGGTTGGCGAGATTGGCAATAAATCATCAGACTGCTGTGAGTGGGAAAATTATTTGTAATCCGCGGGCAAGGATCATTGTTCGGCTGTGGGTCCGCTCGTAGGCCGTGTTGGCCAGGCAGAATAATATTGAAGATACCAGTCCGTGGGCAATTATTAAAATAATTGCTCCTGAGAATCCTCATGGGGTTTGAATTAAAATACCCCCTGCTACGAGTCCTATGTGGCTTACGGATGAATAGGCGATTAGGGATTTAAGGTCTGTTTGTCGCAGGCAAATTGATCCTGTTATAATAATTCCTCATAGCGCTAGGATAATAAACGGGTATGCTAGTTCTTTTGACAGGGGGTCTAGTATAACTATTATTCGTATTATGCCGTATCCCCCGAGTTTCAGTAATACTGCTGCCAGTACTATAGACCCTGCGACGGGGGCTTCTACGTGTGCTTTAGGGAGTCAAAGGTGGACCCCATACAGTGGTATTTTTACTAGGAAGGCAATTAAGCAGCCGGCTCACCAGATTTTGTGACCCCAAGAGTCTACTAGAAGCGGTTGGGAATATTGAATAGTTAATATAGAAAGAGTGCCTGTGGACTGTTGAAGGAGAAGTAGCGCGACCAAAAGTGGTAGGGAGCCTGCTAGCGTATAAAAGAGGAAGTAGGTCCCGGCGTTGAGGCGTTCGGTTTGATTACCTCACCGGGTAATAATAATAAGGGTTGGGATGAGTGTGGCTTCAAACATAATATAAAATATAATGATCTCTGTGGCACCAAATGCTATAATTAAGAAGGTCTGTAATGAAGCAAGTAGTGTAATATACATGCGCTGTCGGCTAACTGGTTCGGGGTTAATGTGGTTTTGGCTGGCTAGAATTATTAGTGGAAGAAGTCAGCATGTTAATACCAGAAGGGGTGTTGATAGGGGGTCTGTGGCCATATATGTGTTGGATGCAGTTCACCCGGTTTCTGAGGTTCATTTTAATCAGGAGAGGCTGACGAGGGCGATTGAGAGACTATGTGCAATAGTGGCCGTCCATAGCCATTTGGGAGAAGTAAGTCAGATTGTTGGGAATAGTATAATGGTGGGAATAAGTACTTTTAGCATTGTAGTAAATTAAGGTTTTGTAGCCGGTCAGTTCCATGGGTCCGGGCTGTGGCTACCAGGAGTGCAAGGCCTGTACTTGCTTCACAGGCGGAGAAGGCTAGTAGCAATATAGGGGCTGTGGAGAAGCTTGTTGACTCGAATTGAAGTGTCCATAGGGCTAGCGCAATAAATAGGGATAACATTATTCCCTCCAGACATAAAAGTGCGGAGAGCAGGTGTGTACGATGAAATGCTAGTCCTATTAGTCCTAGAATAAATGCTGAGCTAAAGCTGAAATGTATTGGTGTCATAAGGGGGTCATGGACTTAAACCACAATCTTCTGAGCCGAAATCAGAGGTCTTGCTTTGGACTAACACCCTATTCCGCCCATTCTAGGCCGCCTTGAGTTCATTCATAAATTAACCCCAAAGTTAATAGGATTAGAACTGTGGTTGCTCAGAAGAATGTCCCTGTGGGGTTGTGGAGTTGATCCCCTCAGGGGAGGGGGAGAAGAAGGGCAATTTCTAGGTCAAATAGGAGAAATAAAATAGCTACTAAAAAGAATCGTAAGGAGAATGGCAGTCGGGCAGATCCTAGGGGGTCAAACCCGCATTCGTATGGGGAAAGTTTTTCTGCGTCTGGGTTTATTTGTGGTAATCAGAAGGACACGAGTGCCAGGACTGACGACAGGGCTATTGCAATAATAAGAATAGTTGTAATTAGATTCATTATCTTTCCTTGGGGTTTAACCAAGACTAAGTGATTGGAAGTCACTTGTACTAGCTTTGAATACTAGAAAGATATGAGCCTCATCAATAGATGGATACGTAGAGGAACAGTCATACTACGTCAACAAAATGTCAATATCAAGCAGCGGCTTCAAAACCGAAGTGGTGTTCAGATGTAAAGTGATATTGGATCTGGCGGAGAAGACAAACAGCTAGAAAGGTTGACCCAATGATTACATGTAGTCCGTGGAATCCTGTGGCAACAAAGAATGTGGAGCCGTAGACCCCGTCTGCAATTGTAAAGGGCGCTTCATAGTATTCTATGGCCTGGAGGGCAGTAAAGTATAGTCCTAATAAAATTGTGAGTGCGAGGGACTGAATGGCCTGTTTTCGTTCACCTTCTATGATGCTGTGGTGGGCTCATGTGACTGTCACCCCTGATGCTAATAGTACGGCTGTATTAAGAAGGGGCACTTCGAAGGGGTCTAATGTGGTAATTCCCGTGGGGGGCCAGCATCCTCCTAGTTCGGGTGTTGGTGCCAAGCTTGAGTGATAGAAGGCTCAAAAGAACCCGAGGAAAAAGAACACTTCAGAGGTAATAAATAGGATTATACCATAGCGCAGTCCTTTTTGGACGGGGGGTGTGTGGTGGCCTTGGAAGGTCCCCTCTCGGATGATGTCTCGTCATCACTGGTATATTGTGAGGAGTAGAAGAACCAGTCCAAGAGTTATGAGTGTTATTGAGTGGAAGTGAAACCAGATTGCTAGGCCGGATGTTATTAGTAAAGCACCGACGGCTCCGGTTAGTGGTCATGGGCTAGGATCAACCATATGATATGCATGTGCTTGGTGTGCCATTAAACGTTCTCTTGCAGATAAAGACTTAGGAGTAGAACAAATACATAGGCTTGAATTATTGCTACTGCAACTTCTAGGAGCGTAAGGAGGAAGAGGACGGCACCAGTTAAGATTGCTACTGTCGGTATTATTGGTAGAAGAACAAATACGGCTGTAGCGATAAGCTGAATTAGCAGGTGGCCTGCAGTTAAGTTAGCCGTAAGTCGGACTCCTAGGGCCAGTGGTCGAATAAATAAACTAATTGTTTCGATAATAATTAGCACAGGAATTAGGGGGATGGGGGTTCCTTCAGGTAGAAGGTGACCAAGAGCGACTGTCGGTTGGTTCCGCATACCAATAATTACTGTGGCGAGTCATAGTGGCACTGCAAATCCTATATTTAATGATAGTTGTGTGGTGGGGGTAAAGGTGTAGGGGAGAAGGCCTAATATATTAATTGTAATAAGGAATACCATTAGGGAGGCGAATAGCAACGCTCATTTATGTCCTCCTACATTTAGGGGCAGTAAAAGTTGGTTGGTAAATCGATTAATAAATCATGTTTGGAGTGTAATAAGTCGGTTATTTAGCCATCGAGAGGGGGGAGTTGGAAAGAGGATCCATGGCAGTGCGATTGCAACGGCAATAAGGGGAATTCCTAGGAAAGAGGGGCTCGCGAATTGGTCAAAAAAGCTCATTATCATGGTCAGTCTCAAGGCTCGGTTTTGTGTTTTTCTTCACTTATTGGGGCCGGTTCATTCGGTGTTGTGTGATTTAAGATTTTGGTTGGGATGATGGTGAGGAAAATAATTCATGAGAACACAAGAATAGCAAATCAGGGGTTGGGGTTCAGCTGGGGCATTTCACTAGAGGTGGTCGGTAGTCACCAAACTTTGGCTTAAAAGGCCAACGCTTTGTCCGATAATTAGCTTTCTAGTGAGGCGTCTTCTAGTATTAGTGAGGATCAGCTCTCAAAGTGCTCCAGGGGGACGGCTTCTACTACAATAGGTATAAAGCTGTGATTTGCTCCGCAGATTTCAGAGCATTGTCCGTAGAATACCCCGGGGCGTGAGGCAATAAAGGCAGTTTGATTCAATCGCCCGGGAACTGCGTCTATTTTAACACCTAGGGATGGGACGGCCCAGGAGTGTAGTACGTCTTCAGCAGACACTAAAACACGAATTGGTGATTCCATTGGAACTACTATACGATGGTCTGTTTCCAGGAGTCGGAAGTGACCGGGTGAAAGATCTTGAGTGGGAATTATATAGGAGTCAAAGCCCAGGTCTTCGTAGTCTGTGTATTCATAGCTTCAATACCATTGATGTCCTATGGCTTTAATTGTTAAATGGGGGTCATTAATTTCGTCTATAAGATATAGAATCCGGAGGGAGGGCAGGGCGATCAGAACTAGAATTACGGCTGGTAAAATAGTTCATACAATTTCGATTTCTTGGGAATCCAAGATATACTTGTTAGTGAGTTTAGTTGAAACCATTGCAACAATAATATAGAGTACTAGGGTGCTAATTAAAAATACGATTATTAGTGCGTGGTCGTGGAAGTGAAGAAGTTCTTCTATAACGGGTGATGCCGCGTCTTGGAATCCTAGTTGCGTGGGATGTGCCATTAAGCCAGAGGCTTAAGACATACAGGGATTTAACCTGCAATTCCACCTTGACAAGGTGGTGTAATTTGCATTTTACTAATGTCTTTAGAAGAAAGTGACAGAGTGGTTATGTGACTGGCTTGAAACCAGTACATGGGGGTTCAATTCCTCCCTTTCTCGTTAATTTGATTGAACTTGAACAAATGCTGGCTCCTCAAATGTGTGGTAGGGTGGAGGGCAGCCATGAAGTCACTCTACGTTTGTTATAGTTAGTTCTACTGAAGATACTTCTCGTTTGGCGGCAAAGGCTTCTCAAAGGATAAACAGGAACATAATTACTGCTACAAGAGAGATGAGGGACCCAATAGATGATACTGTGTTTCACAGGGCATAGGCGTCGGGGTAGTCGGAGTACCGTCGTGGTATTCCTGCCAGCCCTAGAAAATGTTGTGGGAAGAATGTGAGGTTTACACCAATAAATATTACCCCGAAGTGAATTTTTGTTCAGGTGTCGTTTAGGGTATACCCTGTAAATAGCGGGAATCAGTGAACAAAGGCTGCTATAATAGCGAATACGGCACCTATTGACAGTACATAGTGGAAATGTGCAACTACATAATATGTGTCGTGGAGAACAATATCAAGCGATGAGTTGGCCAGAACAATTCCTGTTAGTCCACCAACTGTAAAGAGGAAAATAAACCCCAGGGCTCATAGCATTGGGGTTTCTCATTTAATAGAGCCCCCATGAAGTGTGGCGAGTCAGCTAAATACTTTTACCCCTGTCGGGATGGCAATAATTATTGTTGCGGATGTAAAGTAGGCACGAGTGTCTACGTCTATTCCAACAGTAAATATGTGATGGGCTCAAACAATGAAGCCAAGGAGGCCAATAGCCATTATGGCCCACACTATTCCTATGTAGCCGAATGGTTCTTTTTTGCCTGAATAGTAGGCTACGACGTGTGAGATAATGCCAAATCCGGGTAAAATAAGAATATATACTTCTGGGTGGCCAAAGAATCAGAATAAGTGTTGATAAAGGATTGGGTCTCCTCCTCCTGCTGGGTCAAAGAATGTGGTGTTAAGATTTCGGTCTGTAAGGAGCATTGTAATTCCGGCAGCCAGGACTGGTAGTGAGAGAAGAAGGAGCACGGCTGTTACAAGTACGGCCCAAACAAATAAAGGCGTTTGATATTGGGAGATGGCTGGTGGTTTTATGTTGATGGTTGTGGTGATAAAATTAATTGCCCCAAGAATTGATGAAACACCTGCCAGGTGGAGTGAAAAAATTGTTAAATCTACTGATGCTCCCGCGTGGGCGAGATTGCCTGCTAGAGGGGGGTAGACTGTTCATCCTGTCCCGGCTCCGGCTTCAACGCCAGAAGAGGCTAGCAGGAGTAGGAATGATGGGGGGAGAAGTCAGAAGCTCATATTATTTATTCGGGGGAATGCTATGTCAGGGGCCCCAATTATTAGGGGTACAAGCCAGTTTCCAAACCCTCCAATGAGAATTGGTATTACTATAAAGAAAATTATTACAAAGGCGTGGGCAGTAACGATTACGTTATAAATTTGGTCATCTCCTAAGAGCGACCCGGGTTGGCTTAGTTCAGCTCGAATGAGGAGGCTTAAAGCAGTTCCCACTATTCCGGCTCAGGCACCAAATACAAGATAAAGGGTACCAATGTCTTTGTGGTTTGTAGAAAAGAATCAGCGCGTAATTGCCACAGGTAGGGTAGCCGAGTGTCCAGGCGGTGGGTTGTAGCCCCGAAGACAGAGGTTTGAGTCCTCTCCCTATCACAGCCCCGTGGTGAAGAAACATGTTGGATTGCAAATCCAAAGACGTAGATTAATACTCTGCCGGGGCTTTTCCCGCCCTACTAGGCCAATGGCGGGAAAAGTAGATGGATGCTCGCTGGTTTGAGCACTTAGCTGTTAACTAAGAGTTTGTAGGATCGAGGCCTTCCCATCTAGAAAGGCCTTAGTTTAATAAAAACATTTGATTTGCAATTAAAAAATGCAAGATAGAGTCTTGTAGGTCTTAACCAGGGGCTAGAAGATTTTCACTTCTGCTTAGAGCTTTGAAGGCTCTTGGTCTTATGCTATCCTAAGCCCCTAGGTGGCCAATATAAGAATGGCCGGGGTCACAGGCAGTAGGCCTAGCGCGATGGTAGTGGAGAGGGCTAATGGCACGGAGCTTTGAGTCATCTGGGCCCGTCAAGGGGTGAATGAGTTGGTTGTGTTGGGGGAAATGGTGAGCGTCATTGCATAACAAAGTCGAAGGTAAAAGTATAGGCTAAGTAGGGCTGCTAGGGCCATAATTGTAGCGGTGATGGGGAGGCCCTGTTTTGCCATTTCTTGTAAAATTAGTCATTTTGGCATAAACCCTGTTAGTGGAGGGAGTCCGCCTAATGATAGTAGCACGAGGGCCGTAGTTGCTGTTAGGGTTGGATTATTTGGTCAAATTACCGCTAGGGTATTAATTTTTGTGGCGGATGCTGATTTTAGGGTAAGAAATGCTGCTGAGGTTATGAAGATGTAGGTTCCTAGTGCGATGAGTGTGAGTTGGGGGGCGTATTGAAGTACAATAATTATTCAGCCCATATGTGCGATGGAGGAGTAGGCCAGGATCTTTCGTAGCTGGGTCTGGTTTAATCCTCCTCATCCTCCTGCTAGTGTGGATATGAGTCCTAGTGTTGTTAGCAGAAGGGGGTCGATGGCCTGGGCTGTTTGGATAATGAGAGCAAGGGGGGCGAGTTTTTGCCAGGTTGATAAAATTAAGCCGGTTAGAAGATCCAGGCCTTGTAGGACTTCTGGCATTCAAAAGTGTATTGGTGCTAGCCCAATTTTAAGGGCTAGAGCAATTATAATTATTGTAGCAGCGATGGGGCTTGATATGTTGTTTATATCTCACTCTCCTGAAATTCAAGCATTTGTTGTGCCCGCAAATAAAATTATTGCCGCTGCAGTGGCTTGAATTAGGAAGTACTTTGTGGTTGCTTCTACTGCTCGAGGGTGATGGTACTGTGCTATTAAGGGAACGATTGCTAGGGTATTAATTTCCAGACCCATTCAGGCTAGTAGTCAGTGGGAGCTGGCGAAGGTTAGGGTAGTTCCCAGTCCCAGGCTGGATAACAGAATTATAAGTACGTAGGGGTTCATTGATGGAGGAGGGACTTTAACCGTCATGTCCGGGGTATGGGCCCGAAAGCTTAATTAGCTGACCCCATCCTAGAAAGTGGTGTAGAGGAAGCACTAAGAGTTTTGATCTCTTGGGCATGGGTTCGACCCCCTTCTTTCTAAGAACTGAGGGGACTTCAACCCCTATTAGCCACTCTATCAAAGTGGTCCTTGGACATTCGGGCACAGTTCCTTGATTACAGCTGAGGGGGGAGGCCTGCTAGTGCAATTGGTAAAGAAATATGTCATAATACGAGAGCTAGTGTTAGGGGTAAAAAATTCTTTCATACGAGGTGTATGAGCTGGTCATATCGGAATCGTGGGTAGGAAGCTCGTACCCATAGGAATAGAATAGATAGGAGTGCAGCTTTGGTCATGAGGCTGATGGTTGTTAGTTCCGGGATGTTTGGGTAGTGGGATGCCCCTAAAAATAACACGGCTGACAGGGTATTTATTAACAGAATATTTGCATATTCGGCCAGGAAGAACAGGGCGAAGGGCCCCCCTGCATATTCTACGTTGAAGCCCGATACTAGTTCTGATTCTCCCTCTGTTAGGTCAAAGGGCGCTCGGTTGGTTTCTGCTAGCGTTGAAATGTATCATATTGCGGCTAGAGGTCAAGCAGGGGCCAACAACCAGATGCTTTCCTGGGCTGTGTTAAATGTTTGCAGAGTGTATCCTCCTGAAAAAATAATAACTGATAGTAAAATAAGCCCGAGGCTTACCTCGTAGGAAATTGTTTGAGCTACTGCTCGTAGGGCTCCAATTAGTGCGTATTTTGAGTTTGAGGCTCATCCGGACCCTAAAATGGAATAGACCGCGAGGCTTGATAGGGCTAGAATAAATAGAACTCCTAGGTTCAGGTCAATCACGGGGTGGGGCATGGGTATAGGTGCTCATAGAGTCAAGGCTAGGGTGAGTGCAAGAATTGGGGTTGCTAAAAATAAAAATGGGGATGACGTAGAGGGACGTACGGGTTCTTTAATAAAGAGTTTTACCCCATCGGCGATGGGTTGTAGTAGTCCATAGGGTCCTACTACATTGGGCCCCTTTCGTAGTTGTATGTATCCTAATACTTTACGTTCAATTAAGGTGAGGAAGGCTACTGCTAGTAATACTGGCACAATATAGGCTAGGGGGTTAACTAAGTGGTTTATTAGAGTGTTTAGCATAAACTGGGAAGAGGATTTGAACCTCTGGTTTAAAGGGCTTAGGCCTTTCGCAATTTACCATGCTCTGCCACCCCAGTATGTCCTTATTTTGGCTGGCAGGGGTTTTAGCCCTCCCTTTATTTAATTTATTTGTTTTCATTAATTAGGGGTGGGGCGTGCTTCAAGTATGGGCCCCCCTTTTCCGATCCTTTCGTACTAGGAAAAGTAGCATTACAGATAGAAACTGACCTGGATTGCTCCGGTCTGAACTCAGATCACGTAGGACTTTAATCGTTGAACAAACGAACCCTTAATAGCGGCTGCACCATTAGGATGTCCTGATCCAACATCGAGGTCGTAAACCCCCTCGTCGATATGGACTCTGGGAGAGGATTGCGCTGTTATCCCTAGGGTAACTTGGTTCGTTGATCGGCTGCATAGCCGGATCATTTATGGTCAGATGTTCTGTGGCTTGGAGATGTTTCTCTTGGCTTTAGGGGTTTGGCCCGTTCCACGCGGAGGCTGGTTTTTCCTCCGTGGTCGCCCCAACCGAAGGTAAATTCTTACTTTCCACTAAGTTCTTGCTTTTTATTGAGTCGTTTTACGTGGTTAAGTTTTGTACCTTAAGCTCCAAAGGGTCTTCTCGTCTTGTATATTTATACCCGCTTCTGCACGGATAGATCAATTTCACTGACTGGAAGGGGGAGACAGCTAAGCCCTCGTTTAGCCATTCATACAGGTCTCTATTTAAAAGACAAGTGATTGCGCTACCTTTGCACGGTCAAAATACCGCGGCCGTTGAACCCGTAGTCACTGGGCAGGCTGGACCTCCTATACTTGGTTTAGTTGCAGGAGGCGATGTTTTTGGTAAACAGGCGAGGCTTGTGTTTGCCGAGTTCCTTCCCTTTCTTTTAGTCTTTCCTTTTAAATAACACTCCAGTGTGGGGTTAACGATGTTCAGTTGTGGGGTTTTCTTGGTTTTTCTATTGTCCACATCACTCTCTTTGGTTGGGTTCGTTAATTTCCAGCGGCTTGTCCGATCTGGCTTACACTTGTGTTAGGAGAAGAACAGGTCTTCTTGTTACTCATTTTAGCATAATTTCTTCCATGTGGGCATGGGTTAGCCTAATATAGTTAGGGGAGTAAGATTATTTATCGGTATAATAAACTTTTTTCTGTCTGAGCTTTAACGCTTTCTGCTTAGATGGCTGCTTTTAGGCCCACTAGAACGGTAGGTTTTGTATATTGTGATCTTTATCCTCCTGTGAAGGTTGTATCCTTTGTTAGAGGGGCTGTACCCCCTCTGACTAACTCCCGCATATTACCCTTAAAATACCTTAAGGTAGGAAATTTTTGGTTTGGGGCGTGCGGGGCTGAACTTCTATCCATTTCTTAGGCAACCAGCTATCACCAGGTTCGGTAGGTCTGTCACTTCTACCCGGAGCTCTTCCCACTCTTTTGCCACAGAGACGGGTTAGCCCTAAATTATATAGGCTGTCTCGGGGTAGCTCACCTGGTTTCGGGGTGTCAAACTAAAGGACTCTTTGCTTGAGGGTACTGGCTAAATCATGATGCAAAAGGTACAAGGTTTAGTCTTTGTTTTTTAGTGCTTATATGGGTTATTTCATTTCTCTTTCAGCTTTCCCTTGCGGTACTTTTTCTATTGCTTTGGGGTAGAACCTTTTCTGTCTCCCATACTCAGGTAAAAAAATGGTTTAGTTTTTGGTGCGGGGTTATGTCTTGTTATGAACATTGTTGAATTATATTGGTGATTAAGCTAGCTGTTTAGCTCAGGGCGATCCAATTTGCATGGATGTCTTCTCGGTGTAAGTGAGATGCTTAACTTGCTCAGCCACGCCCTGAGTTTAATCCAAGTGCACCTTCCGGTACACTTACCATGTTACGACTTGCCTCCCCTTGTCAGTGCTTTAGTGTTATATATCTTTGTTGCGTTTTGACAGGGGAGAGTGACGGGCGGTGTGTACGCGCCTCAGAGCCGGGTTCAAAAGGACACTCTGCTTCCTTTTTACTACTAAATCCTCCTTCAAGCACTATTTCATGTTGCATTATTCGTAGTGTTCTATATATAGAAAATGTAGCCCATTTCTTTCCGCTTCGTACGCTACACCTCGACCTGACGTTCTGGGTTGTGCCCATTTTGCTTACTTTTGTTGCCTTCACAGGGTAAGCTGACGACGGCGGTATATAGGCTGGGGTGGCTAGAAGTGGTGAGGTTTAACGGGGGTTATCGGTTCTAGAACAGGCTCCTCTAGGGGGGTCTAAGGCACCGTCAGGTCCTTTGGGTTTCAAGCTGATGCTCGTAGTACCCGGGCGGACGTTTAATTGTAGTTGGATGTCTAGGTTTATGGCTGAGCATAGTGGGGTATCTAATCCCAGTTTGTTTCTCAGCTTTCGTGGGGTCAGGTGGGCTGTATTAAAGCTACTTTCGTGAGTTGGACTTCGGACACCTGGAAGCGTATGACGGCCAGAGGGCCATTCGGCTTTATTGTTGTGCTTTCCTTAACCACCCTTTACGCCGTAACAATATCAACTAGGGCCTCTCGTTTAACCGCGGTGGCTGGCACGAGTTTTACCGGCCCTTTTAGCCCTGACTAAGTCAAGCTTTCACTCATGGCTTAATGTTTATCACTGCTGAATTCCCTTGGGGGTGTGGCTTGGCTAGGCGTCTTGGGCTAAGGTTTGTGCCTGATGCCCGCTCCTCGTCCCCGGGCGGGGGATTGAGGGCATATTCACGGGGCTGCGGAGACTTGCATGTGTAAGTTGGGCTAGAGCTGATAGTAAGGTCGGGACCATGCCTTTGTGCATGCGGAGTTTCTTAGGACCCATCTTAACATCTTCAGTGTTATGCTTTGTATTAAGCTACGCTAGC